GTTTGTGTTTTAGAGGTTTGGCGGTTGAATGTGTAATAAAAAAATAAATATTTATAAAAAAATATATATATATATTAAAAATTTTTATAAAAAAATAAAAAAATATATATATATATTAAAAATTTTTATAAAAAAATAAAAAATATATATATATATATATTAAATATTTTTTTATAAAAAAAAATATATATATATATATATATCTAAAAAGTTTTTATAAAAATATATATATATATTAAAAATTTTTATAAAAAATAAAAAAATTAATTCTAAAAAGTATATGCGGCGGAGTGTGTTCGTCTAGATAAACTAGCTATAACAAACTTTGTTTAGTTTGTTTATTAATTTTTCTAGAAAAATTTGAGCTAACAACAAATGTTTGTTCGTTCGTTTGTTTGTTTAGTTTGTTTATTAATTTTCTAGAAAAATTTGAGCTACAACAAATGTTTGTTCGTTTGTTTGTTTAGTTTGTTTATTAATTTTTCTAGAAAAATTTGAGCTAACAACAAATGTTTGTTCGTTTGTTTGTTTAGTTTGTTTATTAATTTTTCTAGAAAAATTTGAGCTAACAACAAATGTTTGTTCGTTTGTTTGTTTAGTTTGTTTATTAATTTTTCTAGAAAAATTTGAGCTAACAACAAATGTTTGTTTGTTTGTTTGTTTAATCATTTGTGTTCATTTGTTTGTTCATTTGTTTGTTTGTTCGTTGTTCTAGTTGAATCTTTGACAAACACGGAATTTGTTGGTTTTTTAAAAAATCCGTTGTTTTAGATGATTTTAGGTTAAAAACAAACGTTTGGTTGTTTGTTTGTTTTTTAGTTTGTCCTTTGTTCTAGTTGAATTTCGGACAAATTTGGCAATTTTTTGCGATTTTTATGACTAACAAGCATAAATGAAATGCCCCAAAATGAAGTCGGAGGGAATAAAAGATTGAGATATATGGTACCCACCTACAATGGATCGGTAGCGACCACTGGTGTTGGTGAGGCTGAGACGCTAAAAAAAAGCTGAATGCGGGGCGGCCAAGGGTTGTGCAATCATGGTATGTAGGTAGCAAGGATAAGCTGCAACTACAGGCCTTGGAAAGGAGGACGTGGTTATGATTAAGGGTTAGAAGTGCCTGACTAAACGCCCGTAGGTCTTGGAAAGAGCAAGTTGTGTTGCAACCTCGATTGATGACCCACGAGACTAGTGAGGAATAGCACGCAAGCAAGGATTGGTCGGTTCTCGTGAGGTGTGAAATCAATAAATAACCGGTTGGTTAAGCAAGATTGACTGTAATAGTCAGAGTGGTGGTACTAAAGAATATATTATGGGGCAAAAAAAATAATGTACTATAGACATATATGTACTAATGTATTATATATATATATATGTATTAATGTATTAGATATATATTGATGTATTACATAAATATTCATGTGGTAAATAATTTTATGTAATATACACATAAAACAAAACAGACATTAAGGCCTGTTTTGTTTTTGTGTTTTTTTTGCTTTTTTCAAAAGAAGGTGGTGACCTATTGCTGGCATCCAAAGCCAGTGTTTTGTTTAAACTATCTTTTGATCTTAGGGGTGTCCCGTCTTTACTTTACAAGTCTAATGCTTTATTAGGAGCTTAAGCTACTAAGATATATTAGAGTTTGTTTTCTAGTACGGAGATGGTGGGTAAAATTAGAATAATTAAAATGAAATATAATGAGGAAGAGATTTCGCCAATTGTTGTGAGGGGGTAGCCGCTTGGTTGTCCCCCTAGTCATGTTAGGATAATAATTGTTGAGATGAGGGCTCATAAAATTATTTGTGATATTGGTCGGAAGATTGTAGATCGTAGTTTTGATACGTGTATAATTGGAAAGGTCGCCAGGATTAGGACTGAGGCGGCTAGGGCTAAAACCCCGCCAAATTTGCTGGGGACAGCGCGTAAAATTGCGTAGGCGAATAAGAAGTATCACTCTGGTTTAATGTGTTTTGGGGTTTCTAGGGGGTTGGCGGTTAAATAGTTTTCTGGTTCGGAGAATAGGTTTGGGAACAGGAGGATTGTTATAACTAGAATAATGGCAAATCAAAGTACCCCAAGCAGGTCTTTGTAGGTAAAATAGGGGTGGAATGGAATTTTGTCTGTGTTTGAGTTAAGTCCAGTGGGGTTGTTGGAGCCTGTTTCGTGTAGAAGAATTATATGAATGATTGTAGATAGTGAGATTAAAAATGGCATGGTGAAATGTAAGGTAAAAAGTCGGGTAAGTGTTGGGTTGTCTACTGAGTAGCCGCCTCAGATTCATTCTACTAGGGTGGGTCCAATGTAGGGGGTAGTGGATATTATGTTTGTGATGACTGTGGCGGCTCAAAATGATATTTGTCCTCAGGGAAGGACATAGCCTATGAACGCTGTCGTTATTGTTGTGAGTAAGAGCAGGATACCCACAAATCATGTTTTTTTGTAGAGGTAGGAGCCGTAAAACAGGCCTCGAGCAATATGTAAATAAATTAGGATAAAGAATGCTGATGCCCCGTTTGCATGGGTGTTTTGTAGGAGCCATCCGAAGTTTACGTCTCGGGCAATGTGAACAAGTGAGTTGAAAGCAGAAGTAATACCTGCTGAGTAGTGCATGGTGAGTAAAATTCCTGTAATGATTTGTATGGCTAAGGTAAGGCCAAGAAGTGATCCGAAGTTTCACATTAGTGAGATGTTTGACGGGGCTGGTAGATTTGTTATTTGGTGGTTAGTGTGACTAGTGTTTTGGTGGTTAGGCGTGTACATGTTGTTTTTATAGTTGAATAACAACGCTGATTTTTCAAGTCAGGGGTCTAAGGGATACTTAGTAGAAATTATGTATTTTCTTATTTTATTAAGTATTGGATTTTTCTGTGGAATTATTGGTGTGGCGTCAAACCCCTCTTCTTGTTTTGCGGCGGGGGCTTTAATGGTGGCTGCTGGTTTTGGTTGTGGAATTCTTGCTGAGGTTGGTAGTTTTTTCTTGGCTTTAGTCTTGTACCTTGTGTATTTGGGGGGCATGTTAGTAGTTTTTGCCTACTCTGTGGCGCTTTCTTCAGATTTATATCCTGAGGCTTGAAGTGGGGTTTTTGTGGTTGGTCCGGTGGCGTGTTATTACTCGGTTGTTAGTATTTTTACATTTTGTGTGTTAACATTATTTGTTGGGGGGTGTTATTATCTGGGGGTTGAGGTAGTTGATTTTGAATCTGGGTTTGGTGGGATTAGCTCATTATATGATGGGGGTGGCTGGAGCCTCCTAATTGTTGGTGCTGGTTTGTTGATGACGCTGTTTGTTGTGTTGCAACTGGTTCGGGGGATCTCTTTTAGTGTCTTTAAGGGTTAGTCTATGAGAATTGTTGTGGCGATTGCTAGGGTAATTAGAAGTGTTATTAGGTAGTTTTTTAATAGGCCTTTTTGTGATGAGGTAATTTTTGATTGTAGTACGTTTGAATTAATAATTGTATTTGGGCCAGATTTTTCTAGTCACAGGAGGTCTGTTAATTGGTGGGATACAAGGTATCCAGTGTTTAGTGCGCGGTTTGGAAGATTTCGATGTAAGGTTTTAAAGAACGCTAAGTTGTTAAGGAGTTTTGTTAGGGTTTGGGTTTTGGTGGTTGATGGGAAGTAGTCAGTAAGTTCTGTAACTAAATAGGCGCCAAGTATAAGGGCTATGGTTGGGGCAATTTTTTCTAAGGTTGTTAGAGTCGGGGGGTGTGGTGAGTCCAACAAGGTGGTCAGTAGTGCTGGGCCGACAATGATTGTTGTTAATGTAAGACGAATTAGAGGGGCGGTTTGTTGGGTTTCGGATTCTGAGAATATTGTTATTGGCTTGTGATTAGGGGTTTTTGTTGTTGTGATAATAATTATACGTATGGTGTAGGAGGATGTTATTGTGGTGGAAATTAAGGTGGCTAAAAGGGCTCAAGCGTTTAGGTGTGAGGAGAATAGGGTTTCTAAAATTGTATCTTTTGAGTAGAAGCCCGATAGAAAAGGGAGTCCTGATAAGGCTAGTCCGTTTGTTGTGAGTGCTGTGGATGAAATTGGGAGGGTGATTTTTATGGCTCCTATTTTTCGAATGTCCTGCTCGTTTTGGGCGTTGTGGATGGTTGACCCGGCTGCTAGAAATAGGGTTGCTTTAAATGTTGCGTGTGAAAGTATGTGAAGAATGGCTAGATTTGGGCAGTTTATACCAATAGCTGTCATTATTAGGCCCAGCTGGCTTGAGGTGGAGAAGGCAATAATTTTTTTTATATCATTTTGGACGAGGGCAGATGAGGCAGCGTAAATTGATGTGGTTATGCCAAGACAGAGACAAATTGTTGTTGTTATTGTGGGGTTTAGTATCGGGTGGTATTGGGCTAGTAAATACACACCTGCAACCACTATTGTACTAGAGTGAAGAAGGGCTGACACTGGAGTTGGACCTTCTATGGCTGCTGGAAGTCATAAGTGTATAAAGAATTGAGCGGACTTGCCGGTTGCTGCTAGGATGAACCCGGTGGATAAAAGGGTGGTTTTTGTATTGGTTGTTATAGTTTGTTCATTATCTCAGGATGATAGGTCTGTGGCGAGTGCTACCATAATAAGGATTAGGCCAATGTCTCCGATGCGGTTGTAAATAATAGCTTGGAGTGCAGATGAGTTGGCGTTTGATCGTGAAAATCACCAGTTAATTAGGAGAAAGGATATGATGCCGACGCCTTCTCAGCCAATTAATAGTTGAAGGAGACTTCCTGCTGTGGCCAGGATAAGCATAGAGATTAAGAAAGTTGTTAGTAGTTTTGTGAAGTTTTTTGTTAGTTTCGTTTTTTGTACGTATCAAGGTGAGAACTCTATGATGGACCAGGTGATTAAGAGGGCTGTTGGTATAAATATGGCTGAGTACTTGTTGATTGTTGTAGTTAGCGCAGCGTTTATTAGACGGGTGTCTGTGAGTGTAATACTAGTGGATAAAGAGTTAATTGAGTGTTTTATGGTAATTAGTATTGGGAAAATAGATGTAAAAAATGTGATTTTGATCGTGTTTGTAAGGCTAAGGTTTTTATTAATTTTTTTCGAGAATAGGGGTATGGTTAGAATAATTAAAGGTAAAGTTGAAGTGGTGATTATGGCTACATGTGTTATTACTTTTACTTGGAATTGCACCAAGAATGTCGTCTTCTAAGGACGACGGGTCTCTGTAACCCTTTAAAAGGAATGTGTCTGGTAGGTTAATACCAGTAATTAGGCTTAGCAGGCTTATTTAGCACATTTGCCTGGAAGAGGGTGTGACCTCTATTTTTAGGGTCACGGCCTAACGTTGATAAAACTATCCCGACAGCCTTTAATCTTAGGATTAGTCCGGGGTTTGTGGATAATAGTAGAATTGGAAGAATGTGTATGAGTAAGATAAGGTATTCTCGTGAGTGTGGGGGGTAAATAAGTATGTCTTTTGGTGAAGTGCTTTGTTGTGTAATTAAAAATATATAAAGTGAATAGGTTGCAGTAATTATGGCGCCGGTGGCTGAGGCAATAATTGTTGGTTGGGCTCAGTTATATAGGGCTGACATGATTATAATTTCTCCCACTAGGTTTAGTGTTGGTGGAAGTGCCAGGTTGGTTAGGCTTGCAATTAGTCATATGGTTGTTATTAGTGGCATGTATTTTTGTAGACCTCGTATGGCGAAGATTGTGCGTGTGTTAGTTCGTTCATAAATTATGTTGGCTAGGCAGAATAGTATTGAGGAGGTGAGTCCGTGGGCAACTATCAAAATTATTGTGCCAGAGATACTTCATGGGGTTTGGATTATTGTTGCTGAAATAACTAATCCCATGTGTCCGACAGATGAGTAGGCAATTAATGACTTTAGGTCAGTTTGTCGAATACAGGTCAGACTAGTCATAATTAAGCCCCATAAGGCTATGATAATGGGGGGGTATATTATTGAAACATATGTTTGGGGTAAAATAGTCGAAATTCGAATAATGCCGTACCCACCTAATTTTAGAAGTACAGCAGCTAAGACTATTGAGCCGGCGATTGGGGCCTCAACGTGGGCTTTTGGGAGCCAGAGATGAAGCCCGTACAGTGGAAGTTTAATTAGAAATGCCACCATGCAGGCTGTTCAGACAATTTCTTCGGTTGTAGGGGTTGGTGTGTATGATAGATCATTAGTTATTAGTATGTATGAGTGGCTGTTCTGGTTATTTATAAGAAGAATAGCGGTAAGTAGTGGCAATGATCCTATAAGAGTATAAAACATAAAATAGTTACCGGCTTCGAGACGCTTTGGTTGGGCACCTCAGCGGGTAATTAAAATTAGGGTGGGGATAAGTGTAGATTCAAATAAGATGAAAAATAGGACTAGGTTGTTGGTTGATAGTGTTATGTATAGTAGTAGTTGTATGACTGCCACATTGACGAGGAAAAGTCGTTTGCGTGGCAGCGGTTCTGTTTTTAAATGGTTTTGGCTTGCCATAATTATTATTGGTAGGAGCCAGGTTGTAAGGACAAGGAGGGGGGCGGATACTTGGTCGAGCATAAAGTGTTGATTAGAAAAAGTGTTATTTAGTAGTAGCGGGTTGTTTAATCATTGAAGGCTGAGGAGGGCCAGAGTTGTTGAAAAGAGGGTAGTAACTAAAATTAGTAGCTTGTTTTTGATTAGTATTGATGATGGGATTAGTATGGCTGTTGGAATGAGGATTTTTAGCATTTTAGTAGGTTGAGGTTGTTTGTTAAATCATTTGTGTTTTTACTAGAGGAGGTGACGAGGAGTGTTAATCCAATGCTTGCTTCACAGGCATTAATTGTTAGGACAATAATAGATGTGGGTGTGGTGTGAGGGGTATTTAGTGTTAGTAAGGAAATGCCCATAAATAAAGATAAGGTTATGCTTTCAATACATAGTAAAACAAGTATCAAGTGGGTTTGGTTAATGGACGTGCCTGATAGTCCTACGAAAAATGTTGTAAGTAGTGTTAGGTGGGATTTTATTATTAAGAAATTCAGGGCATCTGAGGCTGCTAGTTCGAAGTTAGCCGTTTTGTTTAAACTAATTTCTTATTTTGTTCAGTCTAGGGCCCCCTGGGCTCACTCGTAGGCAAGTCCTAGGGTTAGCAGAGTTAAAAAGGACAGTGCTCACGTAACAGTTGGTGTTGGTGTTAGGTTGATGGCTCATGGAATTGGCAGAAGAAGTGCGATTTCTAGATCAAATAGCAGGAAAAATACTGCCACTAGAAAAAATTGCAATGAAAAGGGAAGTCGTGCATTTTCTAATGGGGAAAACCCGCATTCGTAGGGTGATAGTTTTTCAGGGCCCGGGGTTATTTGTGGGAGTCAGTATGTAATTGTAACAAGAATAAACGGGATCAGTGCGGCGATTATCAGTGAAGTTGGTATGGTTAGGGTTATGTGTATCCTCCCTTAGGGTTATCTAAGATTAGGTGATTGGAAGTCAGCTGCATTAATTATGCTAGGATGATAGGATCCTCATCAGTAAATTGAGGTAAAGAGGAAAATTCATACTAGGTCGACGAAGTGTCAGTATCATGCTGCTGCTTCGAAGCCAAAGTGATGAGACGTTGTAAAATGTAGGTGTTTTTGTCGTAGTAGGCAAACGATGAGAAATGAAGTGCCGATTATTACGTGAAATCCGTGGAATCCGGTAGCAATAAAGAAAGTGGACCCATAAGCGCCGTCCGAGATAGAGAAGGGGGCTTCATAATACTCTATTATTTGGAGGGCTGTAAAGTATAATCCAAGAAATACTGTTATGGTGAGGGCATAGATTGAGTTTTTTCGTGAGCCCTCTATGATGGAGTGATGGGCTCATGTAACGGTAAGTCCGGAGGCTAAAAGGACTATTGTGTTTAGTAGGGGGACTTCAAATGGGTTTATTGGAGTAATTCCCTTTGGGGGTCAGAGGAGGCCTAAGTTGTGGGATGGGTTGAAGCTAACGAAGAAAAAGGCTCAGAAAAACCCGAAGAAAAACAGTACTTCAGATACAATAAATAAAATTATGCCGTAGCGTAGGCCTTTTTGCACCTTTTTTGTGTGGTGTCCCTGTATTGTGCCTTCACGAATGATGTCTCGTCATCATTGGTAGGCTGTTAGTAGTAGTACGGTGAGTCCGAGACTAGCAAGTGTCAAGGTTTTTAGGTGTATTCATAGGACTAAGCCTGAGGTTAGAACTAGGGTTGATATGGCGGCTAGAATTGGCCATGGGCTTGGGTTTACTAGGTGGAACGGGTGTATTTGGTGGGTCATAAGTGTTTTCTTGTAAGTATAGGCTAACTAGGAGGGAAAAGACGTAGGCTTGGATGAGTGCTACGGCTATTTCAAGGGCGGTTAGAAGTGCTAGTAAGATTGCTGTAAATGCGGAGACTATTGGGAGAGTGTGGGCGGTTGTAATAGTTGCCGTTGAGATTAGATGAAGAAGAAGGTGTCCTGCTGTTAGATTAGCGGTCAGGCGTACTCCAAGGGCGACAGGGCGAATTAGTAGGCTGGCTGTTTCGATCAAGACTAAGATTGGAATTAGGGGGGTTGGTGTGCCTTCTGGTAGAAGGTGGGCGACGGATCGGGTTGTGTGGTTGCGCATACCAATAATAACTGTTGCTAGTCACAATGGAATTGCTAGTGCTATATTTATTGATAGTTGGGTAGTCGGGGTGAAGGTGTATGGCAGGATTCCTGTTGTATTTAGTGCAGTTAAAAATAATAGTAAGGTGGTTAGAATTGTAGCCCACACGTGTGCTTTAATGGTGGTTGGGGGTATTAGGGTTTTTGTAGTCTTTTTTATTAATAAAATTATTAGGGCTGTGAATCGATCATTTTTTAGCTTGTTAGTATTTATTTGAAAAATTATAATTGGTCAGAGGAGAATAATTGGTAGTAGGCTAATGCTCAGTAGTTGTGGTGTAATAAATTGGTCAAATAGATTTAGTATCATGATCATGTTCAGGGGGATTTTGTGAAGTTAAAGTTTTGTGTTGTTGGATTTGTGGTTGTGGTCCAGGCGGTAGTCTTGGTCATTATGATTAGTAAAAATAGTCATGTAATGAGCATAGTCAAGAACCATGGACTGGGGTTAAGTTGTGGCACATCATTTGGTGGGGGGGGTCCATTCCCTAGCTTAAAAGGCTAGTGCTGTTGCAAGCTTCCTAATGATTAAAGTGTTCGTGTTCAATTTTCGAAGTGTTTTACTGGGATGGATTCTGTAGTGATAGGTATAAAGCTGTGATTAATCCCGCAGATCTCTGAACATTGTCCGTAAAACACACCAGGACGGGGTGTAGTAAATGTTAATTGGTTAAGTCGTCCAGGGACGGCGTCTGTTTTAACTCCAATGGAGGGGATAGTTCATGAGTGTAAGACATCTTCTGCTGAGACTAGTATGCGAATTAGAGATTTTGTTGGAATAATTATTCGGTTGTCTACCTCTAGTAGACGTGGCGACCCGTTTGTTAGGTCTAATTCAGGGGTCATGTATGAGTCAAATGTTTTGTCTGAGTAGTCCGAGTATTCGTAACTTCAGTATCACTGGTGGCCCAATGTTTTAATGGTTAAGTGGGGGGACTCTTGATCTTCTAGTAGGTAAAGTGTGCGCATGGATGGTGTGGCAATAAGTATCAGTACTAGTACTGGAAGAAGGGTTCACACAAATTCTAGTTGATTGGCGTCGGTTAATATGGTGGTGAATAGTTTTGTGGTTGTGGTGACGATTAAGGTGGAAAATACTGCAAAACCGATTATTAGGAGAGTAGTTATGGCGTAGTCGTGAAAGCACAGAAGTTCTTCTATGGTGGGAGACATAGCGTTGTTTAGTATGAGTTGGGATGGTTCGGCCATGTAAGACTCATAGGGTGCCCCTATATTTTGATGCTGACAGGGTCATGTATTGTTTATACTAGAGTCTCAAGAGGGTTGCAAGGTGGATTGCGGTTGGTTTGAAGTCAAAAGGTGGGGGTTCGATTCCCCCCTCTCTTAATACTGGGCATATTGATTAGTGGATTAATGGTGTTTCGTTAAATGTATGATGTTTTGGTGGGAGCTCGTAAACTCACTCTTGCATTTTTATGCTTGGTCAAGTTGATGGAAGTTTTCGTTTTATGGTAAATGCTTCTCAGATAATAACAATAAGTATTAGGGCCCCCATTATTGAGATAACTGATCCCACTGAGGAGATTGTGTTTCATGTGGTATAAGCATCTGGGTAATCTGAGTATCGACGGGGTATACCGGCTAATCCAAGCATGTGTTGGGGAAAAAAGGTAATGTTTACCCCTAGGAATATTGTTCAGAATTGTATTTTAGTTATAGTTTGATTTAGGGCGAAGCCTGTAAGTATTGGGAACCAGTAAATAATGCCTGCTATAATTGCAAATACGGCGCCTATTGATAAGACATAGTGGAAGTGGGCAACTACATAATAGGTGTCGTGGAGAAGCGTATCTAATGATGAGTTGGACAGTATAATTCCTGTTAGTCCCCCTAGGGTAAATAAGTAGATAAATCCGACTGCTCACATTATTGGCGCGGCCCAGTGGGTTTTTCCTCCAAAAATGGTTGCAGTTCAGCTAAATACCTTGATCCCAGTGGGGATGGCAATTGTTATTGTTGCTGCGGAGAAGTAGGCGCGTGTGTCAATGTCTAGGCCAACTGTAAATATGTGGTGAGCCCATACGACGAACCCAAGTACTGTAATAGCTAGTATTGCTCATACCATGCTATGGTACCCGAAAGGTTCTTTTTTTCCTGAATAGTGTGTTACAATGTGTGAAATAATTCCGAACCCAGGTAAAATTAGAATATAAACTTCTGGATGTCCAAAAAATCAGAATAAGTGTTGGAACAAGATCGGGTCTCCCCCTCCAGATGGCTCAAAAAATGATGTGTTTAGGTTGCGGTCTGTAATTAGTATTGTGATTGCAGCGGCTAATACTGGGAGGGAAAGCAGAAGTAGGGTTGCAGTAAAGAAAACGGATCAAACAAATAGGGGTCAATTATATGGGGAGGTGCGGCTGGGACTTATGTTGATGCACGTAGTGATGAAATTAATGGCGCCAAGAATTGATGATGCCCCAGCTAGGTGTAAAGAGAAGATAGCAAGGTCTATTGAGGGTCCGGAGTGAGCGATGTTGTTGGAAAGTGGGGGATAAATAGTTCACCCTGTTCCGACTCCCGTTTCAAAGCCCGATGAGAATAGTAGAAGAAGAAATGAGGGGGGGAGTAATCAGAAGCTTATGTTGTTTATTCGAGGAAATGCTATGTCTGGTGCCCCCAGCATCAAAGGTACTAATCAGTTTCCGAAGCCGCCGATTATAATCGGCATAACCATAAAGAAAATCATTACCAGTGCATGAAATGTAATGAAAACATTGTAGAGTGAGTCCCCGCCCAGGGCTTGTCCTGGTTGTATTAACTGTGCTCGTACAAGAAGGCTTACAAGTGAGCCTGTAAGGCCTGCCGCAGCACCAAATAAGAAGTATAAAGTTCCGATATCTTTGTGATTGGTTGAGAGTAGTCATCGAGTTAAGAACGACATGGTCAGGTGGCTGATTTAGGTGGTAGGCTGTAAACTTATTTATGGGAGTTCGCTCCCCCTGGTCGGCTCAGAGACGACCCAAACTGCAAATTTGGAGAAGAACTTTGGTTCCTGGGTCTACTCTTTTTTTTGAGAGTAGTGGATTGATGCTCTCTGGATTGGGCGTTCAGCTGTTAACTGTTAAGTTGTGGGATCGAGGCCCACCAATCCTGAAAGCCTTAATTTAAGTAAAGTGTCTGATTTGCATTCAGGTGATGTAAGTAAATCTTACAGGTTTTAGCAGGCACTAAGAGTTGTCTCTTGTTTTAGGCTTTGAAGGCCTACGGTTTAAGGGTGTATCCTAAGTTCCTAATTCATAAGTTATTAGGGAATTAGTGCAGGTATTATAAAGGTTGATGCTGTAGCGGTTGGTAATAGGATTATTGTTTTGTTTTTGGTTATTTTTTGGCGCCACTTTGTTGCTGATGTGGCGGAGCTTGGGGGATTTAGAAGGGTTGTTAGGTAGGCGGTCCGTAAGTAGAATGACAGGCTAAGTAGAGAGGTTATCATCGTTATTGTGGCCAGGGGGGTAAGATTTTGGGTTACTAGTTCGTTTATAATAATTAGTTTTGGTAAAAAGCCGGTAAGTGGGGGTAAGCCGGCTGTGGATAGAAGTAAAAGTGCTATGGTTGTGGTTGCTAATGGTGAGGTTGATCATATTGTCGTTATGTTTTGTAGGGTTTTTGTTGATGTAAGTGCCATTAATAAAAATGTTGGGGTTGTTAAGATGATGTAGGTGAAAATATTAATTATTGACGCTTTTGGCTCGTGAGTTAGAGTGATGATGGTTCACCCTATGTTTGCGATTGATGAGTAGGCCATTATCTTTCGTAATTGCGTTTGGTTTATGCCGCCCCAACCCCCGAAAGTGGTTGAAAGGAGGCCTAAGATTAATGTGAAAGTTGGTTGGGTATTATTTGATGTAATAAATAGTAGTGATATTGGGGCAATTTTTTGTCACGTTGAGATTAGTAAGGCGGTTAGTAGTGTGCTACCTTGAAGTACTTCTGGAAGTCAGAAGTGGGTTGGGACAGTTCCCATTTTTATGGTAAGAGCAATTAGTATGGTTGTTGATGTCAGTTTATTTGATATTTGTGTTATGTCTCAGGTTCCAGTCAGTCATGCGTTTGAGGTTCCTGCTAGGAGGAGCAGGCATGAGGCAGTTGCTTGTGTTAGGAAGTATTTTGTGGCAGCCTCGATTGCCCGTGGATGTTTTGTTTTTGAAATAAATGGGAGAATTGAGAGTGTATTTAGTTCAAGGCAAAGTCAGGCTAATAGTCAACTGTTGCTAGCTATAGCCAGGATGGTGCTTAAAATAAGGCCCACAAAGATTATGGCGGTGGATATTATTAGGGGGTTATATTCCGTTTTTGGGGCATGGGCCCAACTGCTTGTGTAGCAGACCCTAATGGGTAATAAGAAGCGAGAGGTTTAGTCTCTGTATCTATTTTATCAAAATAGCCCTTGTGATTCGGGCACGCTTCTTTCATAGGGTAAAGTATAATTGGAGATACGAGGAGTTTTGGACTCCTAGATGGGGGTTCGAGTCCTCTTTCTCTAAAGTAGTTAATTGGTGGAGTTGAGGCTGTTGATAGGGGTAAAGCGGTGAATAGTAGGCATATTGCTAATGTAAGTGGTAGGAATTGTTTTCATAAGAGGTGTATTAGTTGGTCGTAGCGAAATCGTGGATATGATGTTCGAATTCAGACAAATATAAGGGTTAGAATGGTTGTTTTTATTATTAGGTTTATTGTAAATAGGTTAGTATTTTTTTGATCCGGGCTTAAGAATATAATGGTGGATACAGTATTTATCATAAGGATGTTTGAGTATTCCGCTAGAAAAAACATGGCAAATATTCCTCCTGTGTATTCAACGTTGAACCCGGAGACTAGCTCAGATTCACCCTCTGTTAAGTCAAAGGGTGTTCGATTTGTTTCTGCAATTGTGGACACAAATCATATTAGTATAATTGGTCATGATGTGATGGCTGTTCACGCGTATTCTTGGGTGGTTGAAAATAGTTGTAGTGTATACCCCCCTGTTTGTACAGCAAGGCACATTAAAATTAAGCCTAACGTGATTTCGTATGAAATAGTTTGTGCAACGGCTCGCAAGGCCCCTATTAGGGAGTATTTTGAGTTTGAGGATCACCCGGATCATAAAAGGGTGTATACTGTGGCGCTTGATACTGCTATTAGGAATAAGAGCCCTAAGTTTATGTTAATTAGTGGGTCTGGCATTGGTAGGGGGGTTCAGATTAACAGTGCTAGGGTTAAGGCTAGTGTTGGGGCTGCAATAAATATAGTTGGTGATGATTGGGCTGGGGCGAGTGGTTCTTTGATGAAAAGTTTTAGTCCGTCTGCCATTGGTTGAAGGATGCCGAATGGTCCGATTACATTGGGTCCTTTTCGTAGTTGGGTAAATGCTATAATTTTGCGTTCTATTAGGGTTAAAAATGCTACGGCTACTAAGAAGGAGACAGCTAGGGTGAAGAGGTTAACTATGAGTACAGCATTCATGTACTGGTGAGACGGCTTGAACGTCTGATGGAAGGGTTTAAGTCTTTTGCATTTTTCCGGGCTCTGCCACACCAGATGGCAAATGTAATGCGTTAGGCGTGTAGTATGCCCCTTTTCTTGGGGGGGGGGTGTGGTCACGAAAACTTAATTTTCATGCAGTTTTTGGTGTAAGGGGTGTTGTTAAAATAGCCCTTTCTTCATCGATCCTTTCGTACTGGATGAAGATTTTTAGCAGATATAGACCGACCTGGATTGCTCCGGTCTGAACTCAGATCACGTGGGATTTTAATCGTTGAACAAACGAACCTTTAATAGCTTTTGCGCCATTGGGGTATCCTAATCCAACATCGAGGTCGTAGGTATTCTTGTTGATACGGACTCTTCAAGAATGTGGCGCTGTTATCCCTGGAGTAGCTTGGTCCTTTGCTCAGTAATACTGGGTCTAAGGTGGTGTCATTTGGCTTGTCTGCCGTATGACTGCTTAAGAGGTTTGTGTCTCTCTTTGGTTGCCCCAACCAAAAGTGCTTTGATCATTGTTGTGACGGGCACTTAAAGTTTCACAGGGTCTTTTTGTCTTGCTTTTTAATGTCTGCGTTTTTACAGACAGATCAGTTTCATTGGCGGGCCTAAAGAGACAGTGTCTTTCTCATGTGGCCATTCATACTGGTCCCTATTTGGAGGACAAATGATTTTGCTACCTTTGCACGGTTTTGCCGCGGCCATTTAAGAGTTTGGGTCTCATTGGGCAGGCGGGACCTTTAATATGGTTAGTGTCTAAAGGCTATGTTTTTGGTAAACAGCTGGAAAGGTCAGGTGGGTTTGCCGAGTTCCTTTTTAGGCTTTTGGTCTGTCTATAGACAACCCTGGGTTGGTTTTACAGTAGTGGGTATGGTGCGTTGAGCAGGTTCCATGTTTCCGTTTTTGGTCTGATAATGATAGAATTTTGTCTATTGAGAATGTTTCAAATTACTAGTTTTAGCATGGTTTCCTCTATATTTTAATAGAGTGGCCCGGGGTAATTACCAGGAGGTTAATAAGTTAGGAATTTTTCTCCTGTTACTGTAACGTGATTTTTTTTGGTGGCTGTTTTGAGGCCAACAGTTGATGTTGGTTGTGTTACTCTCTGGTGGAGGCTGTATCCTTGGTCAATGGAGCTGTACCTTCATTGACTAGTTTTTGGGTAAAGGGTTGGTTATTATGTATACTGTTACCCAAGTTCGAACTAAAGTTCGTATTTCGGGCAACCAGCTATCGGCAAGTTCGGTTGGTTTTTCGCCCCTATTTTTAGGTCTTCCCGTCCTTTTGCTACAGAAATGGGTTAGTTCAATTACTGCCTAAAAATAGCTCACTTGCATTCGGGATGGCAGGCTGGAAGTCTTTTTGTCTGCGTATTCTTGCTAAACGGTGATGCAAAAGGTACGGGCTCTAAGTCCTGCTTTTTTTTGCTTATGATAATCTTTCATTTTTCCTTCGCAGTACTCCCTCTATTGCGTCGGTGAGGCGGGGTTCGGTCGCAGCTACTCTCCTGTGGCAAATGTGTTGGTTGTTGGTTGTTGGTTGTTGGTTGTTGGTTGTTGGTTGTTGGTTGTTGGTTGTTGGTTGTTGGTTGTTGGGCTTGTTGAGGCTCAAAAAGGTTAAAAAGATAACATTTTTCGTGTGTAAGACGAATGCTTTATATTAAGCTACTTTTTGGTCTTCTAAGTACACCTTCCGGTGCACTTACCTTGTTACGACTTGCCCCCTATATGTATTAAGGAGGATGACGGGCGGTGTGTGCGTACTCTAGAGCTATAGCGAATTCAGGTGGATACTCATTATCCAACTTACTACTAAATTCTTGTTAGTGTTTTCATGTTTATTTTTGGTATGGTAGTGTGGCCAATCTCACCCCCTTCATGTGCTACACCTTGACCTGACGTGCTTGTGGTAGAACTTTTTGCTGCATCTCTTGTAAGATGTGCTTTCGACGGCGGTATATAGACTGTATATGGCTAGAAGGGGTTAGGTTTTTCGTGGATTATCGATTATTGGACAGGCCCCTCTAGGTTGGTATTGAGTACCGCCAGGTCCTTAAAGTTTTCAGCTCTATGCTTATACTTTTTTGGCGAGCAAATTTATGGTAGGCATAGTAGGGTATCTAATCCTAGTTTGTTTCCTATATTATTTGGGTCAAACATCCGTAAGTTAAGATTTTTGGTTTTCTCGCAGTTATTGTTTCACGTATTAGTGTGCGATTAGATCTTAATTGTCTGGCTTTGTTTTAACCATTTTTGCCGGTTTAGTTATTTTGGGTCTTCAGTATGACCGCGGCGGCTGGCACATAAGTTTGCCGACCCTGGTTTCGGTAGCTTGGTCAAGCGTACAGCTTATTGCCTAATGTTGGTTACTGCTGCTAGTCCGTGTGGATGTGGCGTGGCTTGGCGTTTTTGGGAAATCCCTGATACCTGTGTGCGTCTCACTGGGATGCGGAGGCTTGCATGTATAAGCTTAGAATAAATAACAGTAAGTCCAGGACCAAAATTTTTGTATTTGGAGCGTTTGGCTCGTTTTAGTGTTTTCAACACTAGGCTTTAAATTAAGCTACAAGTAC